TTTGGAATTTTTAATTGGTTTAAAGGCGGAATTTTTAATTGGTTTAGAGGCGGAATTTTGTAGTTGGGGACTCGAATTTCAGAAAAAATGGACTTGTTTTAAAGAAAAAAATTCATTTATTAAAAGGAATTTCAAGTTCAATGATTTTGTAGTTCTAAATAAAAACAGAATATCTCTTTCGAACAGTAATAATTAAATTGTTTTTTGAATTCATTAAAAAAATCCTTTTGAATTACCTAAAAGAGTCCCGGGGTAATTTAATGAAAGAAGGGAGGAGAATATTCACACCCGATTGAGCGCAAAATTGGGGAAACAGAAAAGGTTGGAATGTGGAGATAGGGGGATCGCCGGTTCGGCACCTTTGATATTTCGCCGGGGCGCGGGCTTAAGGAATGTGGGGGTGTGGAGTAAAAGGAAATTTGGTTATTGCAAGGATATGTGAAATTAAACATTGTTGTGCATATATCAAGTTAACCGATTGAGGATGCAAGTGCATCAGTGTCAAAATGATACTCCAGATACTTACACCATCTCATTCAGATATCCTAGATGGTGAGAAATTGGATGAGGACCATTGATGATCACGTAAACCAATAGTAAGCTCCCGTTGCCAGATGACTAGACGGCCCCGTTGAGCAACCCCAGCACGAGACCCATCTAGAGCCGATCGGTCAGTGACCTGAACAAGGATGAGATGTACTCAAATAGTTTGAATGACTTCTTAACCAGCAAGTTCCGAGGACTAATGATTGTATGGCCCTGAGTTAGGAACCAGAGGTACAAAAGAGCAAGTTGTGCTAGGGGTGTAGGGGGAAAGAATGATCCTGAAGCTAGGCGCAAAAGGTCCTTCTTGTGACAGGTTGCTGATTTCTCATGAGGTGAATGATTAATAAATAACCTGGTTCAAAGATACCGGCATGGCAAGAGAGAACGTAATTGAGTCCTGTACCATGAATATTTTGTCTTTGATCATGGATGGTATGTACTGAGGAATATCCGTATCTTTGTGTGGATGTGTGTGAAATGAGTTTATGCCCTTAGTAAGAGGAGTGTTGTGTTATGTGGTTAGTTCCAATAACCTGGGATCCTTGAAAGTAGGGGGTACGCAGACAGTAGGTTGAGCTGTTACATAATATGTATTATAACATGCATTAGTTGTCTCAGTACATTAATTGGAATGTATAGGGGCATGAATTTATACACATGATTACATAGCACAGTGTTTTTTGGGGGTTAAGGGAGGGGATTAGGGAGGGGAGGTAGGGGGCCCTGAGAGTCTTAGGTTGGGAAAATTGAGGTTTAAAAAAGGAAAAAATAATAGTAAAATGAGTGAGGTTCTTGTTGAAGAATACAATAGCAGCTTTTCAAGTCACAGATCTTGGAGACAGGCCAAGTGAGAATATATGATTTATTTGATGTATTTTTTAGGGGTGTGTTTTGTTTTAGGGGGTTGGCGGTTGCGTCTAATCCTTCTCCTTTTTATGGGGTAGTTGGTTTGGTGTTGGCATCTGTTGTAGGATGTGGGTGGTTGTTGAGTTTAGGGCTGTCTTTTGTCTCATTAGTACTATTTATGGTTTATTTGGGTGGGATGCTGGTGGTATTTTGGATCTGATTTTTTTTGGCGGCGGGTGATACCTTTGTTCTTATAGTTGAAGTGACAACGTGGCTTTTCAAGCCACAGATCTTGGAGAGATGCCAAGTGAGAATATATGATCTATTTAATGTATTTTTTAGGGGTGTGTTTTGTTTTGGGGGGGCTGGCAGTTGCATCTAATCCTTCTCCTTATTATGGGGTAGTTGGTTTGGTGTTAGCGTCTGTTGTGGGGTGTGGGTGGTTGTTGAGTTTGGGGTTGTCTTTTGTCTCATTAGTATTATTTATGGTTTATTTGGGTGGAATGTTGGTGGTTTTTTTGTATTCTGTATCTTTGGCGGCTGATCCGTACCCTGAGGGATGAGGTGACTGGCGGGTTGTGGGGTATATTGTAGGGTTAGTTTTGGTGTTGGGTATTGGGTTGCTTGTTGGGGATTTTGTAGAGTGCTGGAAGTTTGGGGTTACTACTGTTGATAATGAGGGTGTTTTGTCCGTTCGGTTAGATTTTAGTGGGGTGGCAATATTGTACTCTTGGGGTGTGGGGTTATTTTTGATTGCCGGGTGAGGCTTGTTGTTGACGTTATTTGTGGTGTTAGAGCTTGTGCGGGGGTTAGCTCGGGGGACTATTCGGGCGGTTTAGGGGGTTCAGAGAATAGTTTTAATGTAAAATGCCAGCTTTGGGAGCTGGAGATAAAGGTTTGATCCCTTTTTTTCTGAGCATACTCTAAGAAGAGGCATGGTCTTCACTTTTTGGCTTACAAGGCCAATGTTTTGAATAAACTATTAGAGTTTAATTAGCAGTTTAATATTTTGTTTTCTAATGCTCCGATGGTTGGGAAGAGGATTAGGATGATGGTGAAGTATGTGAGTGATGCTATTTGGCCGATTAGGATAAATGGGTGTTCTACTGGTTGGCTACCAATTCATGTTAAGACGAATAGGTTGGCGACTAAGGTTCAGAAAAGTAGCTGGGAAAGTGGGCGGAAGGTTATTGTGCGTTGTTTTGATTTGTGGAGGAAGGGCACAAGGAGTAATACTAGTACTGAGGCAGCTAAGGCCAGCACTCCTCCTAGTTTGTTCGGGATTGATCGTAGGATGGCATATGCGAATAGGAAGTATCATTCTGGTTTAATGTGGGGTGGCGTGACTAGGGGATTTGCTGGAGTGAAGTTTTCTGGGTCTCCTAAGAGGTTTGGTGAGAATAGTGCTAGGGCTGTGAGTGGGATAAGTATGAGGGAGAAGCCTAGGGCGTCTTTCAAGGAATAATAGGGGTGGAATGGGATTTTGTCGCAGTTTGATGAGATGCCTAATGGGTTGTTTGAGCCTGTTTCGTGCAAGAAGGTGAGGTGGATTAAGGTTATGCCTGCGATTATGAATGGGAGAAGGAAGTGAAGGGCAAAGAATCGGGTTAGTGTTGGGTTATCTACTGAGAAGCCCCCTCAGGCCCATTCTACAAGTGTTTGTCCGATGTAGGGGATGGCGGAGAATAAGTTTGTGATGACTGTGGCACCTCAGAATGATATTTGCCCCCATGGTAGAACATAACCTACGAATGCAGTGGCTATGAGGGTGAGTAGTAGTATAATTCCTGTGTTTCAAGTTTCTTTATAAAGATAAGAGCCATAGTAGAATCCTCGGCCGATATGAAGGTAGATACAGATGAAGAAGAATGAGGCTCCGTTGGCGTGTAGGTTACGAAGTAGTCAGCCGTATTGTACGTTGCGGCATGTGTGTGCAACGGAGGAGAATGCTATGGTTGTGTCTGCGGTATAGTGCATGGCTAGTAGTAGGCCAGTAAGGATTTGTGTAATCAGGCAGATTCCTAGTAGTGAGCCAAAGTTTCATCATGTGGAGATGTTTGGTGGGGTTGGTAGGTCAATTAGGGAGTTGTTGACTGTTATTAATAAGGGATGGGATTTTCGGGGGTTTGGGGCCATTTGGTTGTTTGTGCTAGTTTAGGAAAAATAGGGTAATGAGGATAGAGAGGGCGAATGATTCTAAATAGGCTTTAATGATCCCGGTGTGGGTGGAGGTTGAGGCTTTGGTTGCTATGAGTTGGAGGTCGGCGAGGCCTTCTGGGCCGATTTTTTTGTATCATGATAGGTCGATCAGGTGGGTGGCGATTTTTTGTCCGTTGTTTAGTAGTTTGGTTGAAGTGAGGCGGTGGGTTAGTGGGTTGAAGTAGCCTAATGAGGTGGAGAAATTTTGGTATATATTTTGTTTTGGTTGGGTTAGGGTTTTTGTTAGGTTTATGAGTTCTAGTGCTAGGATAATACCTAGGACTGTGATAGTGAGGGCTGCGGTTTTTGTGGCCGTTGGCATAGTTATAGGGGGTGTTTTGGTTGGGAGAATGTAGGATGTAATAAGTAGCCCGGCTAGAATGCTACCTAGGGCAAGTCGAGTGATGGGGTTAGTAATTGTGGGGTCGTTTTCGTTCATGGGGGTAATGGTGGCTATGCGAGTGTATCCTGTCTGCACTATTAGGGTTATGCGGAGGGTGTAAGTTGCGGTGAATGATGTGGCGAGTAGGGTGAGTAGAAGGGCCCAAGTGTTTAGGTATGAGGTGTTGAGGTTTTCGATAATGAGGTCTTTCGAATAGAATCCTGCTAGGAAGGGGGTTCCTATAAGGGCTAGGTTGCCAATGGTAAGGCATGTTGTGGTTGTGGGTAAGAGTTTTTGTAGGCCGCCTATTTTTCGAATGTCTTGTTCTCCGTTCAAGTTGTGGATAATTGAGCCCGAGCATAGGAATAATATAGCTTTGAAGAAGGCATGGGTTGAGATGTGGAAGAATGCTAGCTGTGGGAGGTTGAGTCCGATGGTGACTATTATTAATCCTAGTTGGCTGGAGGTGGAGAATGCAATGATTTTTTTAATGTCATTTTGTGTTAGGGCGCATGTAGCAGCGAATATTGTTGATAGGGCTCCTAGGCATAGACATAGGGTTAGGGCTGTTTGGTTATTAGAGAATATGGGGTGGGTGCGGATTAGTAGGAAGACTCCGGCTACTACCATTGTGCTGGAGTGGAGTAGAGCAGAGACTGGGGTTGGACCTTCTATGGCTGCGGGTAGTCAGGGGTGTAGGCCGAATTGGGCTGACTTTCCTGTGGCAGCTAGGATCAGGCCTAGTAGTGGGAGAGTTGGGGTAGTTGTTTGGGAGAAGTTTTGTTGGATTTCTCAAGTATTTGTGGAGGAGGCGAGTCATATTATGCTTAAAATGAGGCCGATGTCCCCGATTCGATTATATAGGATGGCTTGTAGGGCGGCTGTGTTAGCCTCTGCTCGGCCTTGTCATCAGCCAATGAGTAGGAACGATATGATGCCCACTCCTTCCCATCCGATGAATAATAGGAATATGTTGTTGGCGATGGTTAATATTAATATAGCGATTAGGAACATTATCAGGTATAAGAAAAATTTATTGATATAAGGTTCTGAGGCTATATACCACATAGCGAATTGGAGGATGGATCATGTAACGAAGAGGGCGATTGGGAAGAATATTATGGAGTATTGATCTATTTTGAAGCTTAGTGGGATTTTGAAGTTTGTAATAAATTTTCACTCTCAGTATGAGGTAATGCATTCTGTGTTTGAATGTATGAACAGAAGCATTGGGAATAGGCTTATTATGAAGGCTACTTTGGTGGTGTGCATGATTGTAGTTGGAGTTAGTTTGAATTTTTTTGATAGTATTGGCAGGAGTAGAGGTGTGATAAGTGTGGCTAATGTGATGAGTATAGATGTGTTAAGTATTGTTTCCACTACTTTTACTTGGATTTGCACCAAGGTTGATGGTTCCTAAGACCAGTGGATTGCTTCTATCCTTTAAAAGTAAGGGGACTGAGATTTTAAGCTCAGGGGCGAGAATTAGCAGTTCTTGTTGGGTAGTCCTCCCCTCGGCAGGTAAGAAGGGTTTAACTTCTATTTTTAGGATCACAATCTAATGTTTTTGTTGAAACTATACTTGCCTGTGAGATCTAGAGATGAGTTCTGGTTTTAGAATGAGGAGTAGTAAGGGGCTGATGTGTAGGATTATTAGTAGGTGTTCTCGTGTGGTTGAGTTTTGGATAGAGGTAATATAAGTTGGTGTGGTGCCTCGTTGGGTTATGAGTAGTATGGATAAGGTGTATGTAGCGGTTAGTAGGGTTGCTATGCCGGTTAGAATAAGTGTAGTATATGATCAGTTGAATAAGGCAGTTATAATTGTTAGTTCTGCTATGAGGTTTGTTGTTGGGGGTAGGGCTATGTTGGTTAGGTTTGCTAGTAGTCATCAGATTCCTATTAGGGGGAGGATGGGTTGTAGGCCTCGTGTGAGTAGGAGGATTCGGCTATGGGTGCGTTCATAGTTTGTGTTTGCTAGGCAGAATAGTATTGAGGATGTGAGGCCGTGGGAGATTATTAGTATTATTGCCCCTGAAAATGATCAGTGGGTTTGGATTGTGGTTGCGGCTACGACTAGGCCTATGTGGCTGATGGAGGAGTATGCGATGAGTGCTTTTAGGTCTGTTTGGCGTAGGCAGATAGAGCTAGTCATTAGGGCCCCTCATAGGGCTAGGGCGAGAAATGGGTAGTGGGTTAGGCTTGGGAGAGGACCCGTGAGGAGGGTGATGCGTATAATTCCATATCCTCCTAATTTTAGGAGGAGTGCGGCTAGTAATATAGACCCTGCAATTGGGGCCTCTACGTGGGCTTTAGGCAGTCAGAGGTGAAGACCGTATAGTGGAGCTTTCACTATAAATGCTGTTATTAGGGCCAGGCTTGAGAGTAAGTTGGTTCAGTGACTTGTAGTATGTGGTTGAGATAGCGTTAGTATGGTTAAGTGGAGGGTTCCTGTTTGTGTGTGGATGTGAAGGATTGTGACTAGCAGTGGTAGAGAGCTGATTAGGGTGTAAAATATGAGATAGATGCCGGCGCTTAGGCGTTCTGGTTGGTTACCTCATCGTGTGATGAGGATTAGGGTAGGGATTAGAGTTGCTTCAAATGCGATGTAGAATATAGTTAGCTCTGTTGCTGAGAATGCTAGGATAATGAATGGTTGGACTATAATTATAGTTGTAATGAAGATTCGTTTTCGTGAAGTAGGTTCTTGTTGCAGGTGGTTTTGGCTTGCTATGATTATGAGGGGCAGTAGTCAGCATGAGAGGACTAGTAGGGGGGAGGATGTTTGGTCAATGCCGGCTCATTGGGATAGGTTTTTGTGGGGGTAGTACGTTGGGGTTAGTCATTGTAGGCTTAGTGTAGCAATTATCGCGCTGTATATAGTAGTGCTTGTTCATAGGAGTTTTTTAGGGGTTAAGAGGGCCGTGGGGATGAGTATAATTGTTGGGATAATAATTTTTAACATTGTAATAGGTTTAGGTTGTGAAGTTGGTCTGAGCCGTGAGTGCGGGTGGTAGCGACCAGTATGGCTAGGCCAGTGCCTGCTTCGCAGGCTGAGAATGTCAGTATGAGTACGGGCATAAGGGTGGATGAGGCTATTTGGTTTTCGACGGGTCAAATTGACAGGGTGATGTATATGGATAATATTATGCTTTCTAGACATAGTAGGGCTGATACTAGATGTGTTCGATGGAATGCGAGTCCTAGGCTGCTTAGTGTGAATGCTGAATAGAAGCTTAGGTGTATGGGAGACATAAAGAGAGTCATAGGTCAGGACTATGATTTGTTGAGTCGAAATCAACTGTCTTTGTTAGACTAACTTTCTGTAGTTATTCCGCTCACTCTAGGCCGCCTTGTGATCATTCATAGATTAGCCCTAGGGTGAGTAGTACAATGATTAGGGAGGTTAGGGTCAGGGTAGTGGTGGGGGATTGGAGTTGGGTGGCTCATGGTAGCGGGAGTAGTAGGGCGATTTCTAGGTCAAATAGTAGGAATAGGATGGCTACTGAGGAAGAATCGGATGGAGAATGGGAGTCGGGCGATCCCAGGGGAGTCAAATCCACATTCGTATGGGGATAGTTTTTCTGAGTCTGGGTTGGTTTGGGTTAATCAGAAGTTTAGTGTTGTTAGGGCTGTGCTTAGGGCGAAAGACAGGGTGAGTATGAATGTGATTATGTTGATTGCCTCTCTCTGGGGTTTTACCAGATTTTAGAGATTGGAAGTCAATTGTAATTATTATACTAGGGAGGCATGATCCTCATCAGTAGATCGATATGTAGAGGAATAGTCAGATGACATCTACGAAGTGTCAATATCAGGCTGCTGCTTCAAATCCGAAGTGGTGGTTTGAGGTAAAGTGGAATTTGATTAGGCGCAGTAAGCAAACTAGTAGAAAGGATGATCCGATGATTACATGGAGGCCATGAAAGCCTGTTGCGACGAAGAAGGTTGAGCCATATACGCTGTCAGCGATTGAAAATGAAGTTTCGTGGTACTCTATTGCTTGGAGGGCTGTGAAGTAGAATCCTAGTAGGATGGTTAGGGTCAGTGCTTGGATAGCTTGTTTTCGGCTTCCGTTTGAGATGCTGTGGTGGGCTCATGTTACGGTGATGCCTGAGGCTAGCAGAATAGCGGTGTTAAGTAGAGGGACTTCTAGTGGGTTAAGGGGGTTGACCCCTGTTGGAGGTCATTGGCCTCCCAGCTCTGGAGTTGGAGCTAGGCTGGAGTGAAAGAATGCTCAGAAGAAGCCTAAGAAGAAGAAGGCCTCTGATGTAATGAATAGGGCCATTCCGTACCGTAATCCCTTTTGGACGGGTGGTGTGTGGTGACCTTGGAATGTGCTTTCTCGGACAATGTCTCGCCATCATTGGAAGGTAACTAAGGCTATTGAGGTTAGTCCTAAAGTGAGTAGTAGTGAAGAGTTGTGGTGAAATCACATAATTAGTCCTGAGGTAGTTAATAGGGCTGCGGCTGCTCCTAAGATGGGTCAGGGGCTTGGGTCTACTATATGATAGGAGTGTGCTTGGTGGGCCATTAAGTATTTTCTTGTAAGTAGAGGCTTAGTAAAAGGACGAAGACATAGGCTTGAATTATGGCTACTGCTACTTCTAGGAGTGTTAGTAATAGTAGGATGGACGTTGTTAGGATAGAGATTGTGGGTATGATGGGGAGCAGGGTGATGGCGGCTGTTGAGATTAGTTGGATGAGTAGGTGACCCGCTGTTAGGTTTGCGGTTAGGCGGACTCCTAGGGCAAGTGGGCGGATGAGCAAGCTGGTGGTTTCGATTATGATTAGTGCGGGAATTAGTGGTGTTGGGGTTCCTTCGGGTAGTAGGTGACCTAGGGAGATTGAAGGCTGGTTGCGCAGTCCTGTTAGAAGTGTGGCGAGTCAGAGGGGGAATGCTAAGGCTATGTTTATTGATAGTTGTGTGGTGGGGGTGAAGGTGTATGGTAATAAGCCTAATAGATTAATGATGAGGAGGAATATTATTAGGGATGAGAGGATTAGGGCCCATTTGTGGCTTTTTTTGTTTAATGGGATTATTAGTTGCTTTGTAATGAGGTGGAGGAGTCATGTCTGTAGGGTGATAAGGCGGTTAGTGATTCATCGGTTATTCGGTGATGGTAGTAGCAGGGCTGGGAATAGTATTGAAATCAAGATTAGGGGGATTCCTAGGAGGGATGGGCTTGTAAATTGGTCAAAGAAGCTTAGGTTCATGGTCAGGTTCAGGGTTGGTCTTTAGTGCTTGAGGGGGGTTTATTGTGGATGGGGTTAGTATGGAGGAATGATAAAAGTTTTGGTTGGATGATTAGTGACAGGGCTAGTCATGATAGGAGTATAATGTAAAATCATGGCTGTGGGTTGAGTTGTGGCATGCCATTAAGGAGGTGTTGGTGGACCTCTATCTCTAGCTTAAAAGGCTAGTGCTGTTGCATAGCTTCTTAATGATTAAGATGATAATATTGAAGATCAGTTTTCGAAGTGGATGAGAGGTGTGGATTCTACTACGATTGGTATGTAGCTGTGGTTGGCGCCGCAGATTTCGGAGCATTGGCCGTAGAAGATGCCTGGGCGAGTAGTGATGAATGATGTTTGATTTAGTCGTCCTGGAATTGCATCAGTTTTGACTCCCAATGTGGGGATAGCTCAAGAGTGTAGGACGTCATCAGCTGTGACGATGATTCGGATTGGGGATTCTATTGGAATAACTAGGCGGTGGTCTACTTCTAGCAGTCGGAAGTGCCCTGGTGAGAGTTCTGCTGTGGGGGTTATGTACGAGTCAAATGTGAGATCTTTAAAGTCTGTGTACTCGTAGGTTCAGTATCATTGGTGACCGATAGCTTTTAGAGTTAAGTCAGGTTCGTCTAGTTCATCTATTATGTAAAGGATTTGTAGGGATGGCAGGGCTAGAAGAATTAAGACAATGGCGGGCAGGATTGTTCAGATAAGTTCTACTTCTTGGGCGTCTACGGTGTTTGATGAGAGTTTTTCTATTAGCATAAGTGCAAGGAGGTAGAGGACTAGACTGCAAATTGCTAGTGCGACTATTAGGGCGTGGTCATGAAATTCGACAAGTTCTTCTATAATAGGGGATGAAGCATCTTGGAATCCAAGTTGAGAGGGGTTAGCCATGTGAGATGTGCTGGAATTTCACCTGCTATTTAACCTTGACAAGGTTATGTAATTAGTTTACTAACGTCTCATAAGAAAGAAGCATAAGCGGTCTATGCGGTTGGCTTGAAACCAGCATGTGAGGGTTGACTCCTTCCTTTCTTGTACTTGGACGAAGGCGGGTTCTTCAAAGGTGTGATGTGGAGGGGGGCAGCCATGGATTCATTCGATGTTGGTGGCTGTTATTTCTGGTTGTAAGACTTTGCGTTTCGACGAGAAGGCTTCTCACGTGATGAATATGAGTATAATTACAGCTACTATTGAAATTAAGGAGCCGATTGAGGATAAAGTGTTTCATATAGTGTAGGCGTCTGGGTAATCTGAGTATCGTCGGGGCATGCCTGCTAGGCCTAGGAAGTGTTGTGGGAAGAAGGTTAGGTTTACACCTGTAAATATAACTCCGAAGTGGGCTTTAGCTCAGGTTGGGTGTAGGGTGAACCCTGTGAAGAGGGGGAATCAATGGGTGAACCCTGCTAGGATGGCGAAGACTGCCCCTATTGATAGGACGTAGTGGAAGTGAGCAACTACATAATATGTGTCATGTAAGGCGATGTCTAGGGAAGAATTTGCTAGGACGATGCCTGTCAGGCCTCCGATGGTGAACAGGAAGATGAATCCTAGGGCTCAGAGTATGGGGGGGTCTCATTTGATTGTCCCTCCGTGGAGTGTGGCCAGTCAGCTGAAGACTTTGATTCCGGTTGGAATAGCAATAATTATTGTTGCGGATGTGAAGTATGCTCGGGTGTCAACGTCTATGCCAACTGTAAATATGTGGTGGGCTCATACGATGAAGCCTAGGAATCCGATTGATAGTATGGCTCATACTATGCCTATATAGCCGAATGGCTCTTTTTTTCCTGCGTAGTATGTGACTACGTGGGAGATGATTCCAAACCCGGGGAGAATTAGGATGTAGACTTCTGGGTGCCCGAAGAATCAGAAGAGGTGCTGATACAGGATGGGGTCTCCCCCTCCAGCTGGGTCAAAGAATGTAGTGTTTAGGTTACGGTCAGTTAGAAGTATGGTGATGCCGGCGGCGAGGACGGGGAGGGATAGTAGTAGAAGGACAGCGGTGATGAGGACAGATCATACGAATAGGGGGGTTTGATATTGAGAGAGGGCTGGGGGTTTTATGTTGATAGCGGTTGTAATGAAGTTGATCGCACCTAGGATTGATGATACCCCTGCCAGGTGAAGTGAGAAAATGGCTAAGTCTACTGAGGCTCCTGCGTGGGCTAGGTTGCCGGCTAATGGGGGATAAACTGTTCATCCTGTTCCTGCCCCTGCTTCTACTGTGGAGGAAGCTAGGAGGAGTAGGAAGGAGGGAGGGAGGAGTCAAAAGCTTATGTTGTTTATGCGGGGAAAGGCTATGTCTGGGGCTCCAATTATGAGGGGAACTAGTCAGTTGCCGAATCCTCCGATCATGATTGGTATAACTATGAAGAAGATCATTACGAAGGCATGGGCGGTGACGATTACATTATAGATTTGGTCGTCTCCTAGTAGGGTGCCGGGTTGCCCTAGTTCTGCTCGGATGAGTAAGCTTAGGGCGGTGCCAATTATTCCGGCCCATGCCCCAAAGATTAGGTAGAGTGTTCCAATATCTTTGTGGTTAGTTGAGAATAATCATCGGTTAATGAATGTCACGGGTAAGATGGCCGAGTGTTTAGGCGTTAGGCTGTAGACCTTTTTACAGGGGTTTGATTCCTCTTCTTATCGGCCCTGTGGTGAAGTTCATGTTGAGTTGCAAGCTCATTGATGCACATTGAGATTGTGCCAGGGTCTGTTGATAGGTAGAAGCTCGCTGGTTTGGGGCGCTAGCTGTTAACTAGGATTTTTATGGGATCGAGGCCCATCTATCTAGGTAAGGCCCTAGCTTAATTAAAGCATCTAAGTTGCATTTAGAAGATGCAGGGTAATGTCTTGCGGGTCTTAGCAGAAACTAAGAGGGTTTAACTCTTGTTTAAGGCTTTGAAGGCCTTTGGTTTAGGTCTATCCTAAGTTTCTTAGAGTGTAGTAAGGATTATGGGGGATAGAGGGAGGAGTAGGGTTGATAGTGATGTGAGGATAGCAATTGAGGTGTTTGTAGGTTTGTTAACGTGTCAGTGTTTGATGCGGTTCACTGGGTTGGGTGGGAGAGTAATTGTGGAGTAGTATGCTATGCGGAGGTAAAAGAATAGTCCGAGGAGGGATAGTATGGCGATGGCTGTGGCTGTAGGAGTTATTTCTTGTTTGGTTAGTTCTTGGATGATAAGTCATTTTGGCAGGAAGCCTGTGAGGGGTGGGAGTCCTGCGAGGGATAGTAGTGTGAGTATTAGGGCTGCGTTTATTGCAGGGGTTTTTGTTCATGAGGTCATTATTGTTGTTAGTTTGAGGGTTTTGATTGTGTTGATAGTGAGGAAGATTGGAATGGTTGTTAGGCAGTAGAGGTAGAAGGTTAAGAGGGTTAGTTTTGGGCTGTAAATTATGATAATGGTAATTCATCCTAGATGGGAAATGGATGAGAAGGCTAGGATTTTACGTAGCTGGGTCTGGTTTAGTCCTATTCAGCCTCCTAAGGCTGCTGAGAGGATTGCTAATGTTGTCAGTAAGGTTGGGTTGAGTGAGTGGGATGTTAATATTAAGATTGTGATTGGTGGGAGTTTTATTATTGTCGAGAGAAGGAGGGCAGTGGTAGGGGACGAGCCTTGGAGTACTTCTGGGAATCAGAAGTGGAATGGTACTAGGCCTAGTTTTATTGAAATTGCTGTTGTCAGTAGTGTGGATGCTGTTGGGTGGGTTAGTTGTGAGATATCTCATTGTCCTGTGTATCAGGCATTGATTGTGCTGGAAAACAGTAGTAGTGTGGATGCAGCTGCTTGGACTAGGAAGTATTTGATTGCTGCCTCTGTGGCTCGTGGGTGGTGAGATTTTGAAATGAGGGGGATAATAGCTAGGGTGTTGATTTCTAATCCAGTTCAGGCTATTATTCAGTGATTACTTGAAATTGTAATTGTTGTCCCTAAGATCAGGCTTATTGAGAAGATAAGGCTTGCGTGTGGGTTCATTAGCGAGGGAGGGGGTTGAACCGTCATTTTCGGGGTATGGGCCCGATAGCTTTTTTAGCTGACCTTGCTAGGAAATAATATAAAGGAAGTATAGGGAGTTTTGATCTCTCTCGTGTAGGTTCGATTCCTACTTTTCTAATCCTCTGTTAAGGAAATGAGAGGGCTGGTGTACCTCTATGTTCACTTTATCATAGTGACCCTTTACGTTCAGGCACATTTCCTTAGATAAGGAGGTAGGCCTGCGTAGGAAATTGGCATGCTCGTATGCCAGAGGCATAATGCTAGTGTTAGGGGGAGAAAGCTTTTTCATAATAGGTGCATAAGCTGGTCATAGCGGAATCGTGGGTAGGAGGCACGAATTCATAGGAAGCCCGAAGATAGGAGTAGAGTTTTTGTTGCCAGGACTGTTGGGTAGAGTTCTACAGGGGTGTTTAAGAAGCTTGGGTTTAGGAATAGAATTGCTGTTAGTGTGTTTATTAATATAATGTTAGCGTATTCTGCTAGGAAAAATAGAGCGAAAGGTCCTGCGGCGTATTCTACGTTAAAGCCTGATACTAGTTCTGATTCTCCTTCGGTTAGGTCGAATGGGGCTCGGTTTGTTTCGGCGAGGGTGGAGATGTATCATATTATTGCGAGAGGTCAAGAGGAGAAGATAAGGTAAAGTGGTTCTTGCGTGGTGGTTAGTGTGGTTAGGGTGTAATTTCCGCTTAGTATAATTGTTGATAGTAAGATAATTGCGAGTGTTACCTCGTAGGAGATAGTTTGGGCTACTGCTCGGAGTGCACCAATGAGTGCGTATTTTGAGTTTGAGGCCCAGCCTGATCATAGGATGGAGTATACTGCTAGACTTGATATGGCCAGAAGGAATAGGAATCCTAAGTTTAAATCGGTGAGTGGGAATGGGAGGGGGAGGGGGATTCAAATTGTTAGTGCTAAGAGTAAGGCCAGGATAGGAGTTAAGATGAATAGGAGGGGGGAGGAGGTGGATGGCCGGACTGGTTCCTTTATAAAGAGTTTCACCCCATCTGCGATTGGTTGGAGTAGGCCGAAGGGCCCAACAATGTTGGGCCCTTTCCGGGATTGTATGTAGCTTAAGATCTTTCGTTCGATTAGCGTCAGGAATGCTACTGCCACTAAAATGGGGACTATGTATGATAGGGATATGATTAGGTAGGTCATGGGGCTAGGGAGAGGATTTGAACCTCTGGGGAAAGGGCTTAAGCCTTTTGCATTTTACCAAGCTCTGCCACGCTAGCTGTCCTTGTTTTTAGGACGGGGGGGTTGTCCTCTTGGTAATTTAGATGTGTTCATTACTTTTAGGGAAGGCGTGCTTGAGGTATTGGCCTTACTTTTCCGGTCCTTTCGTACTGGGAAAGGTTCAAATCATAGATAGAAACCGACCTGGATTGCTCCGGTCTGAACTCAGATCACGTAGGACTAGTTAATCGTTGAACAAACGAACCCTTAATAGCGGCTGCACCATTAGGATGTCCTGATCCAACATCGAGGTCGTAAACCTCCTTGTCGATATGGGCTCTTGAAGGAGATTGCGCTGTTATCCCTGGGGTAGCTTGGTTCATTACTCAGCTATGCTGGGTCTGGTTACTGTTAGTACTTTGAGTGGTTGATCTTGGTTAAGAGGGGTGGTCTTATTTTTGGAGGATACGTTTTTCTCCAAGGTCGCCCCAACCGAAAAAGTGCGAGTCAATTATATGTTGGTAGTGGGCCTGGTAGGTTTATGTTATTTGTAGAGTGACTGCTGGTTTTTAAGTTCCACAGGGTCTTCTCGTCTTATGAGCTTATCCCCGCTTTTGTACGGGGAGATCAATTTCACTGATTACCTGTAAGAGACAGTTAAGACCTCGTTTGGCCATTCATACAAGTCTCGATTTATGGGACAATTGATTGCGCTACCTTTGCACGGTTAGGATACCGCGGCCGTTAAACTTAGTGGTGTCACTGGGCAGGCATCACCTTCAATACTTGATATTTTTGCTGAAGGCTATGTTTTTGGTAAACAGTCGGGCCTTGGGTTTGCCTAGTTCCTTTTACAGGTTTGAATCTTTCTAGTTTGGCACTCCTGGGTCGGCTTAACAGGGCATTGGATAGTTGGTCTTGTGATGGTTGGGCTATTAGTGGACCTGTTAATAATGTTGGATTTAAGTTTGTGCTTTAGAAGGGGGTTCCTTAGTTACTTATTCTAGCATTAATGCTCCTATTTTTGATAGGTTAGCCCGTTAAGGGGGAGGGAGTCGCACGAATTCTTGGATTTTTTTAGTGCGGAGCTTTGACGCATTCTCTGTTGGTGGCTGCTTAAAGGCCTACAAGTTTAAGGGTATTCTGCTTATCCTCTGGAGGAGGTTGTATCCTGTTTTAAAGGAGCTGTACCTCCTTTAAATTACTCTTAATTTCTACGAGTAAGTGATTAGGTCTGGGGGGTAAAATTAAGGGTGAACTTATATTCGTTTCACGGGCAACCAGCTATCACCCAGCTCGGTTGGCTTTTCACCTCTACTAACAAGTCTTCCCACTCTTTTGCCACAGAGACGGGTTTGCTCAGGTATAGCTGCTTGAGAGTAGCTCGCTTGGGTTTCGGGGTGGCAAGCTAAAATTTCATTTTGCTTGGTTGTTCTTGCTAGATCATGATGCAAAAGGTACAAGGGTTTATCTTTGCTGTCTATTGCTTAAGTTTTTCATTGTTATTTCAGCTTTCCCTTGCGGTACTACAAATCTATTGCTCCTAGTGTCTTTTCTATCGCCTATACTTAGACAGGAGAATGTTTTGGTTTATTGTTTGAGTTGATTCTTTTAGTTTTATGGATGATGTGGTAATCGGGCTAGAGTAGGCTTCAAGGCGGTCTAGGGCGAGTAGACATCTTTCAGGTGTAAGCTGAATGCTTTGGTATTATAGCTACGCCTTGGTGCTAAGTGCACCTTCCGGTACACTTACCTTGTTACGACTTACCTCATCTTTTAACTTTGGGTGTTTGATTAAGTTATGAGTGTTTGGCAGTTGTGAAGAGGGTGACGGGCGGTATGTACGTGCTCCAGGGCCGGGTTTAAGAGGGTATTCTTGCCCCTCTTTACTGCTAAATCCTCCTTCTAGAGGCTATTTCAGGCCTCTTTTCGTTGGGTTTTCTAATCTAGAAAATGTAGCCCATTTCTTCCCCCCCATGGGCTATACCTTGACCTGTCTTGTTAGCGGGGTGTTATTAAGCTCACTGTTAAGCTCTCAGAGGAGGTGAGCTGGGGACGGCGGTATGTAGGCTGCTTGGGGCGAGGGGGGGTTGGGTGTATCGTGGGTTATCGATTATAGAACAGGCTCCTCTAGGTGGGTTTGGAGCACCGCCAAGTCCTTAGAGTTTTAAGCGTTTATGCTCGTAGTTCTCGGGCGGATGTTTTGGTGGGGGTAAACATCTAGATTTAGGGCCAGGCATAGTGGGGTATCTAATCCCAGTTTGTGTCCTGGCTTTCGTGGTGTTTGGTCCGTCGTGGGTGCTAAAATCGTTTTGAGGGCGGTCTTAGGTGTAACATAGGCTTATGACAGCTTAGCTACATTTCGGTTTTAGTTGAGTAACATTATATAACCACTCTTTACGCCGGGTGGCAGTTAGTTTGGGCCTCTTGTATGACCGCGGTAGCTGGCACAAGATTTACCGGCCCTGTGGATTGCCATAACTAAGTCAAGTTTACACTTATTGCTTAATGTTAATTACTGCTGAGTACCCGTGGGGGTGTGGCCAAGCAAGGCGTTTTGGGCTACGTTAGGGGTGTGCCTGATGCCCGCTCCTATTTCCTGTGGGTGAAGAGGAATTTAGGGCATTTACACTGGAGCGCGGATGCTTGCATGTATATGTTTGGCAAAAATTAACTGCAAGGTTAGGACTAAGTCTGTTGTCCATGGGTTTGTAGGGCCATCTTAACATCTTCAGTGTTATGCTTTTCTTTAAGCTACAGGGAC